GAAATAGAATATGAAAAGAAAATCGAAAGAAATGAATGCAAGGGGATCAGATTCTATTTGTATTATATCTGAAATGAATCTTGGCTATTCGTACCCCTCAACTCCCCTTGTAATATAGAAGAAGTAATACCATTCTTTGGGAACGAGAGGAGACACAGTATGAACAAATAAATAAAAAGACGAGGAAACAAAATCTATTTGTTTCTTTAGATACGCTTTACTCATCTATAAATACCCATCTATAAATATTCTCTATTTCTTAAATAGAAGGGGTATCTCTCCAGCCGCTTAGATGGATAAACATGTATCATGATCTATACTATTAATTAATGAATATGTATGTCGACCAATTTGTAGAATCGATACTCATACAAACAATCCATGTGCCAGGAACCAGATTTGAACTGGTGACACGAGGATTTTCAGTCCTCTGCTCTACCAGCTGAGCTATCCCGACCATTCACGACGCATCATCCTCATTTTAATAGATGACTTGGGTCTATGTCAATTAAAAAGACGAAAAGGGGAGTACAAAGTCTTATCCAGGCCTTGGTGGAATTTCTTAGATCTTCAAAAAAAAAAATAAGACTTTGTAAGTTTCAGTACAGTACGAGCGATAATATGATCATTCCAATTTACAATCGGGGTTACTTTCTCAATGATGTTCATTTGTACGTGTATCATATATATCACAAGGCTTGTGAAAATAAAAAAATTAATGAATGAGAAACATAACGAATTTTGAACCGCTAACGAAATGAGAGTATAGGATAAAAATTAGGGAATCAAATGGGCCTTTTTGGGGATAGAGGGACTTGAACCCTCACGATTTCTAAAGTCGACGGATTTTCCTCTTACTATAAATTTCATTGTTGTCGATATTGACATGTAGAATGGGACTCTATCTTTATTCTCGTCCGATTAATCAATTTTTCAAAAGATCTATCAGATTACGATGGAGTAAATGATTTGATCAATGAATATTCCATTTTTTTTACTTGGAATCGATTCACAGCAATTCTTTCATTTTTCATATAAACATATATAAAAAAAAAAGGATTCGGGTCATCATTAATCATTTGGCTTGGAGATAGTATTTCAGTACGTATACGTATATAATAGTATTTCAGTACGTATACGTATATAATAGTATTTCAGTACGTATACGTATATATACGTTTATTCTTCATCCTTTCTGGAGTTTCGATAGAAGGATTCCTTTACTAATGCATCGCAGCCAACTCCATTTGTTAGAACAGCTTCCATTGAGTCTCTGCACCTATCCTTTTTTATTATCACTTTCTGAATCCTTGTTTGTTTTCAGAAAACAGGATTTGGCTCAGGATTGCCCATTTATAATTCCAGGGTTTCTCTGAATTTGAAAGTTATCACTTGGTAGGTTTCCATACCAAGGCTCAATCCAATTAAGTCCGTAGCGTCTACCAATTTCGCCATATCCCCCCCTTTTTTTTATTAGGGTCTTGATGCCACTCTTCTTTATTCGTTTATTTATATTAGGCCGGAACCGTTGAATTCATTAGATAGCAGTTCCATAGTGAAAGGCGTTTTCTCCTAATTTGGATTTATTGTCTATCTTCTTTCATCTCTATCGGATACTCATATTTGGTCCAATCAGAAAAGATTCTATCAGTTCTGTATTCGAAATTAAATTCAATACGAAATTAAATTCAATATACAATATATATGGATATATACCACATATATATTATGTATATTTATTATACATAATAATATTATACATAAATATATATGTGGTATATGCATAAGCTAACATGCTATGCCCCTATTTCTATCATTTTTAGCGTGTAATTTTGAATACTTAAACGGTCGATTCTTTTTTTTTTTTCGTTTTAGCTTTCACCTTTCCGAATGAAAACACCGGAATGTTTCATTATGATCTGGATTGCGTTTATATAGATTGGATTGCACTTTTCTTTTTCATTTTTTTCTTCCTCTTCCCCTTTTCTTAGGGCAGACCTTCTATAACAATAACATAAATAACATAAAAAAAAGAACTAAAAAGGAAATTTTTTATTATAATATTTTTAATCTTTTTTATATTATAAACAATAATATTATATTATTCAAAAATAATTACAAAGTCATTTTTTAATTCACAAAAAAAATCTTACTATCTAATCAAGATATTGATTATTGATAAACATATAGTTGATAAAAAAATCGAAATTATATAGCGCTAGAGTAATTGTTATGTTAATTGCTATGTTTTATAATATTCAAATATCCAATATTTCTTTGAACTTCTATTCTATATTCTTCTCTCCAGTCATATGAATTATGAACAGTTAATAGCTAAGATCCCAGTAGTTTACTAAATTCCTATGCATGTACAATTTATGTTATGCGAGCCCGCTTAGCTCAGAGGTTAGAGCATCGCATTTGTAATGCGATGGTCATCGGTTCGATTCCGATAGCTGGCTTTTCTCCATCTGTTTGATTTTTTTTTTTTTTTTTACAA